ACAGGGCGTGCTTTGGAAGAAGCGATCTGTTACCGAGCCATCTTATTGGGAATAACGAGGACATCTCTGAATACTCAAAGTTTTATATCTGAAGCGAGTTTTCAAGAAACCGCTCGAGTTTTAGCAAAAGCCGCCCTACGAGGTCGTATTGATTGGTTGAAAGGCCTGAAAGAGAACGTTGTTCTGGGGGGGATGATACCTGTTGGTACTGGATTCAAAGGATTAGTGCACCGTTCAAGGCAACACAACAATAGTCCTTTGGAAATCAAAAAGAAGAATCTATTCGAGGGTGAAATGAGAGATATTTTGTTCCACCATAGAGAATTATTTGGTTCTTGCATCCCAAACCATTTCCATGATACATCAGAACAATCATTTACATTTACGGGATTTCATGATTCCTAAGAGCAGATTCATTCTTTTAACTTAACTCGGTTATTTTATTTGGTAATAAAGATAATAACGAATAGAAAGGAATTAATGGCTTGTACCGTGTATCAACGGTCAATCTCCGGTAGAAGGTTCCGTCGGAACAATTATTTATTTCAGGGTACCTCATCTCTTTTTTAAAAAAAAAAAAAAGAGGAACTGTGGGGAGAAATGACAAGAAGATATTGGAACATAAATTTGGAAGAGATGATGGAAGCAGGAGTTCATTTTGGTCATGGTACTAGGAAATGGAATCCTAGAATGGCACCTTACATCTCCGCAAAGCGTAAAGGTATTCATATTACAAATCTTACTCGAACTGCTCGTTTTTTATCAGAAGCCTGTGATTTAGTTTTTGATGCAGCAAGTAGTGGAAAACACTTCTTAATAGTCGGTACCAAAAATAAAGCAGCGGATTCAGTAGCATCAGCTGCAATAAGGGCTCGGTGTCATTATGTTAATAAAAAATGGCTTGGTGGTATGTCAACGAATTGGTCGACTACAGAAACGAGACTTCAGAAGTTCAGGGACTTGAGAGCGGAACAAAAGATGGGTAGACTCAATCGTCTCCCAAAAAGAGATGCAGCAATGTTGAAGAGACAATTATCTCGCTTGCAAACATATCTGGGTGGGATCAAATATATGACGGGTTTACCCGATATTGTAATCATCGTTGATCAGCAAGAAGAATATACGGCTCTTCGAGAATGTGTTACTTTGGGGATTCCGACGATTTGTTTAATCGATACAAATTGTGACCCGGATCTAGCGGATATTTCGATTCCAGCCAATGATGACGCTATAGCTTCAATACGATTGATTCTTAACAAATTAGTATCCGCTATTTGTGAGGGTCGTTCTGGCTATATAAGAAATCGTTGATTAATAATTAATAATAAGATAAGTTAATTAATTACTTAGTTAATTAATTACTTAGGGAAAATAGGTTTATTGAATTAGGGAAAATAGGTTTAATTAGGGAAAATAGGTTTAATTAGGGAAAATAAAATAGGTTTATTGAATCGATTACTCTTCCTGAATCTCAAAAAAGAGATATCTCGGAGGATATTATGTGATTACTTGGTATCCGAAATATACGATACTTTTCAAGTAAAGTGGGCGAGTCGAGAAAGAGATGGTTGAATCAAAATAATTTATTTTGAAGTTCTATTTCTGTCAGAGGTCAATATGAATGTTCTACCATGTTCCATCAACACACTAAAAGTGTTATACGATATATCCGGTGTGGAAGTAGGCCAACATTTCTATTGGCAAATAGGGGGTTTCCAAGTCCATGCTCAAGTACTTATCACTTCTTGGGTCGTAATCGCTATCTTATTAGGTTCAGCTACTATAGCTGTTCGGAATCCACAAACCATTCCGACTGACGGTCAGAATTTCTTCGAATATGTCCTTGAATTCATTCGAGATTTGAGCAAAACTCAGATTGGAGAAGAATATGGTCCTTGGGTTCCCTTTATTGGAACTATGTTCCTATTTATTTTTGTTTCTAACTGGTCAGGTGCTCTTTTACCTCGGAAAATCATACAGTTACCTCATGGGGAGTTAGCTGCACCTACGAATGATATAAATACTACTGTTGCTTTAGCTTTACCCACGTCAGTGGCATATTTCTATGCAGGTCTTACCAAAAAAGGATTGGGCTATTTTGGTAAATATATTCAACCAACTCCAATCCTTTTACCAATTAACATCCTAGAAGATTTCACAAAACCTTTATCACTTAGTTTTCGACTTTTCGGAAATATATTGGCTGATGAATTAGTAGTTGTTGTTCTTGTTTCTTTAGTACCTTCAGTAGTTCCTATACCTGTCATGTTCCTTGGATTATTCACAAGTGGTATTCAAGCTCTTATTTTTGCAACTTTAGCCGCGGCTTATATAGGTGAATCTATGGAGGGCCATCATTGAATAGCTTTCGAAATACAAAGAAAATCTTTTTTTTTAAGCTTATTCCAGGGTGGCTCAAGATAATCTGCTTGGTAGCATAAGCATAATAATAATAATATATATATATGTATATATACAATGATCTAGAGTAGGAGTAAGAAAAATGTACGATATTTGGGAATTCTAAAAAAAAGTAGGTTAAGGAGGTCGAGCTAGGTCTATGGAATGGCTATAAGCCAACTCCTGTGTATGTTTCGAAAAAGGATTCTAGAATTCGATTCAATATACGGTGCGGATGGTTTACGTTATGGAAGAAACACATGTATATGTGATATTAGATATTCACTAGTTATATATGGACTATTCATATATATATTATTTCTATTTCCCATCTCACTGAATTTAGATAGATTCCAATAGAAGTTCTTCCGTTTCGTTAGAAGTCTTTCCGTTTCGTCTGTGACTGTAGATTGAATGAATAAACAGATGAAGTAAAGTATATACAAGAGAAAGAGCGAAGAATTGAAAGAATGGTTCGGAACAAAGAAATGGAAGAAGAAGAAATAGAACCGTATAAATTTACAAAGACTCCATGGATAGGAACTAAAAACGAGATATCGAAGTAGTTCTGATGATTCAGTAATACCATTACTTCAATTCGGAGTTATTAGTTATTTCGACCGAATGGATCTTAGTGATGGAATAATAAGTAATAATTCATTGATAGATTGTATCATTAACCATTTCTTTATTTTGGTGCGAGAGTGCGAGGAGCTTACCATGAATCCATTGATTTCTGCCGCTTCGGTTATTGCTGCTGGATTGGCTGTCGGGCTTGCTTCGATTGGACCTGGAGTTGGTCAGGGTACTGCTGCGGGCCAAGCCGTAGAAGGTATCGCGAGACAACCAGAAGCAGAGGGTAAAATACGCGGTACTTTATTACTTAGTCTGGCTTTTATGGAAGCTTTAACAATTTACGGACTGGTCGTGGCATTAGCGCTTTTATTTGCGAATCCTTTTGTTTAATCCCAGAAATGTGAAAAATACATATTTTTTCTTATTTGACTTCCTTGGACTTGCCACTTGCTTCTTCGAATTATATGAACACTTCACTGTGAAAATCACTTATTCGTTGAGACAATACCCACGGGGAAGGACTGATTTGAGGATGAGGAATTAGCAGATCCACTTGCTTCCTTCCTTAGTCCAATGGAACTCCCCCCCTTTTTTACTTTTAGGATACGTTGTAACAAACGAGGTATTTCTCAATTGACATGAGGCCCGGGCCTAATAAGTATCTTATTTTTAACTGCAATTCAATTCAAATAATAAATCCATTTCTCAATTTAGAAAATAAAATTCTAAATTTATAGATTAATATTTATAAATAAAATAAGGAAATTAATAAAAAGAAATCAATCAAAAAAAAAAGAGGGGCGAAGTGATACAAAATGAACTCTGTTCAATTTTGTTCGTCCTATCTATAAGAGGAGAGCATATGAAAAATATAACCGATTCTTTTGTTTCCGTGGGTTACTGGTCATCGGCCGGAAGTTTCGGGTTTAATACCGATATTTTAGCAACAAATCCAATAAATCTAAGTGTAGTGCTTGGTGTATTGATCTTTTTTGGAAAGGGAGTGTGTGCGAGTTGTGTATTTCAAGAATAGGTTGGATCCAACCAGCTGCACTTTCTATTTTTTTTTTTATAGGAAAGAAAGGTGCACGATCTCGACGAATTACTTCTGAATAAATTAATACATCATATGTAAGAACCATAGCATTTCGTGACTCATTAGTAAATAAACTTTGATTCTCTATCAACCAATAATGTGGGACCATTAACATGGTTAAAACTAAACCGTTTGAAGTCTAGGCACAACATGGTACTCTTTCTACCACTACGTTAGTACGAAGATGGTTTTAAAATGAATAGTTGGCAATTTATCCGATATAGAACACTCATATCGATAAAATGATTTGAACCATTTCCTGGAAAAATGGGTACCCCGCCCTTTTTTTATCCAATGCCGAATCGACGACCTATGTATAAAATAAGAAGAATTTTTGGATTTGAAGAAAAATCAAAAGAAATCAATAAAAGAAAAAAGAAACAACTTTGCTGACAATTACAGATTTTTTTGTCTGGGCGGAAGAGTCCTCCAAATATTCTGGTCTTGTATAAGTTTCAATTTCAATATCTTAGAATACAAAGAGAGAAGAGAGGATAGGTTCATTACAATGGAAATGCCCCATAAGTAACTGAGCGTGAGAGCCAAATGAATCGAAAGATTCATGTTTGGTTCGGGAAGAGATCATGGAAGTTTTGAAATGAATGGGAAGATAATCTACTTTCATTAAGTGATTTATTAGATAATCGAAAACAAAGAATCTTGAGTACTATTCGAAATTCAGAAGAACTACGTGGAGGAGCTATTGAGCAGCTCGAAAAAGCCCGGGCTCGCTTACGGAAAGTAGAAATGGAAGCAGATGAGTTTCGAGTGAATGGATATTCTGAGATAGAACGAGAAAGGGTGAATTTGATTAATGCCACTTATGAGAATTTGGAACGATTAGAAATTTACAAAAATGAAACCATTCATTTTGAACAACAAAGAGCGATTAATCAGGTCCGACAACGAGTTTTCCAACAAGCCTTAC